AAAACCCTATTAATAGATAGGAACACATTCCAACCAATTCCCAAAAAAAATAAATTTGTATCAAATTTGAACTAGTAACTAATCCTACCATGGAAGTACTGAAAAAACTCATATAAGCAAAAAATCTCAAGTATCCTTGATCGTGAGCCATATAATTATCACTATAAATAAGAACCATGATTCCAACAGTAGTGATTAACATTGACATAATAGAAGTAAGTGGATCGATCAAGCAGCCGAATTCTAAAGAAAAATCATTATCGAGTGTCCAAGACCATACATATTGGTGGATAGAACTGCTATTTACTTGCTGAATAGACAGATTAGTTGAAAAAATCATGACTATACTTAACAATAAAATACTTGGAAAAGCCCACATACGACGAAGATTTTTTGTTGCTGTCGGAAAAAGAAGAAGGCCCACTCCTATTAACATAGGAACTGGAAGTGGAACGAAAGGTAAAATCCACCCATATTGATATGTTTGTTGCATAAGAAAATTGAAATTCATAATTACATAATTAATTGTTTCCGATTTATCGGATTTTACTTCTTTTGAAAGGAGTCAATAAAAAAATGAAAATATGCACTAACTTAAATATAAAAATATTTTTTTTATTTCTTTTTACTTATTCTTTCTAAACTTCTTGTAAATATTGCAAATATTCAAATCAAGAAGTTCCAATTGGTCAAATCATATGAAAGACAAAGATTAATTATGAGTCTCCTTCTAGTTTGAAAATTCAAGTCAAATTTGGACAAGTTACTCAAAATATTCTTCTTTTTTTTTTAGAAAAATTTTATGCGATTTTACCATATCGTTCACAGTCTATTCTTTTAGAATTTTAGAAAAAAAATTATCTAGAAAAGCGCAGATTTTTTTTGAACAATAGATGTCTTTCACATCCAGCTATACGAATGAGTAATCTCTTCATTTTATTTAAATGGCAGTTCCAAAAAAACGTACTTCTGCATCAAAAAAGCGTATTCGTAAAAATTTTTGGAAAAGGAAAGGCTATTGGGCGGCGTTAAAAGCATTTTCTTTAGGGAAATCTCTTTCTACCGGGACTTCAAAAAGTTTTTTTGTGCGACAGACAAATAAAATCAAAAAATAAGTTATTAAGAAATAAAGCGGAAAACCTTAGAACAATATAAATCGACCTGACTCAAAAATGGAACGCTTCCGTTTCAAAAAAAAAAATTCCCCAATTCCATTTCCTGGTAAATTAATCAATGGGAAATGGAATTCTTCTGGTTACTTTGACCGAATTCAAACAAAGTTTTTTTAACAAAAAAAACACAAGATACTTGATTTAAATTTTCGTATATTTTCTTGCCAGGACGGGAGTCTTTTTTTCCCATCAACCTATTTGTACTATAAATATTTTTTGCACAACTTTCTTACTTTTTAATTTCTATAAATTCTTATATAGAGCCCATATATCTCTCCCCATCAATTCACGCAAAAACACTTAATGAAAATATTCTGGATAAATGGGTGTGAATTTTGAATAATCTAAAATATTTTTTGGTTCATTCATAAAACAGATTTTTGGGTTGTACTTTTTGAAATTAAAATCAAATAACTCAAAAACGGTAAATTTTAAAAAATGTTTTTTTGGGGGGCTTAATGCATAGTAAAACTTGCTGCTTTTACAAGAGTTCCAAGTCTAAAACCCACAATAAAACTAAAACAATGAACCTTCAAGTACATATTTGAAGAAATTTGTATTCATCAATTTGAATCTTTCCAACAAAATATTGCATTCTTAAATCTAGACGATTTCTTATTCATAGGCTATTATAGGGTCAAGACAAGCCGCTATGGTGAAATTGGTAGACACGCTGCTCTTAGGAAGCAGTGCTAGAGCATCTCGGTTCGAGTCCGAGTGGCGGCATGACATGTCCTAAAAAAATAAAATAGATCCTATAATGAATAATAATGAATTCAATTTTGGATTTCGATTTTATAATTAAGGAACTTTTTTTTATGATATTTTCAACTTTAGAGCATATATTAACTCATATTTCTTTTGCGACTGTTTCAATTCTAATTACAATTCATTTGATAACCTTTTTTGTCGATGAAATCGTAAAACTATATGATTCATCCGAAAAGGGCATGATAATGATCTTTTTGTGTATAACAGGATTATTAATTTCTCGTTGGATTTATTCAAAACATTTTCCACTAAGTGATTTATATGAATCGTTAATCTTCCTTTCATGGAGTTTTTCTTTTATTTATATCGTTCCATATTTCAAAAAAGAAAAAAATATTCTAAACACAATAATTCGCCCAAGTGTTATTTTTTCCCAGGGATTTGCTACCTCAGGTCTTTTAACTGAAATACACGAATCCACAATATTAGTACCCGCTCTTCAGTCCGAGTGGTTAATAATGCATGTAAGTATGATGATATTAGGATATGTAGCCCTTTTATGTGGATCATTATTATCAGTATCACTTCTAGTCATTACAGTTAGAAAAAATAGAAGATTTTTTTCTACGAATAATCGTTTATTAAATTTAAATGAGTCATTTTTACTTGGTAAAGTCAAATACATGAATGAAGGAAAAGGAAAAAATGTTTTACAAAAAACTTCTTTTTTTTCTCCAATAAATTATTATAAGTCGCAATTGATTCAACAATTGGATTATTGGAGTTATCGGGTTATTAGTCTAGGATTTCTCTTTTTAACGATAGGAATTCTTTCTGGAGCAGTATGGGCTAACGAAGCATGGGGATCCTATTGGAGTTGGGACCCAAAAGAAACTTGGGCCTTTATTACTTGGATCATATTTGCAATTTATTTACATACTCAAACAAATATAAAATGGAAGGGTACAAATTCAGCAATTGTAGCGTTTATTGGGTTTCTTATAATTTGGATATGCTATTTTGGAGTAAATCTATTAGGAATAGGGTTACATAGTTATGGTTCATTTACATTAACATCTAATTAAATTCAAAAAGCTTACTACTTACGAATAGGAATAGAAAAGCATACAACGCATATGAATATCATTTTGTGTGAACTAGCGAGAGCCCCGTGACTTTGATTCGCGGCACTCTCGCCAGTTCTAGTTCAAATTTCTTTTTTTTTACTTAACACAAGAGAAGAAAAAGCCTTTTTGGAAACGATAAGATCGTTTTTTCATTTTTTTATCAATAAAAAAACGATCTATAAAAAGAATTAGATAGGATAACTTCAACCTTTTCAACTGATAGTGAAAGAACGAAATCTGGGTATATACCAATACCGAGTACGGGTAAAAAAATAGATATTGAAAGAAATAATTCTCGCGGCCCAGAATCAAAAAAATAAGAGTTTGGGCCGTTAAATATCTTGTATCCATAGAACATCTGGCGTAACATAGATAATAAATAAATAGGGGTTAATATCATTCCAATTGCCATTACAAAAGTAATTGGGATTTTTGTCATTAAAAGAAATTTTGGACTAGTAACTAATCCAAAAAATACTATTAATTCGGCAACAAAACCACTCATACCTGGTAATGCGAGGGAGGCCATCGAAAAACTACTGAACATCGTGAACATTTTTGGCATTGGGATAGCTATTCCACCCATTTCATCAAGATAAAGAAGACGTATTCTATCATAAGTTGTTCCGGCCAAGAAAAAAAGTGCAGCACCGATAAATCCATGAGAGATTATTTGTAAAAGGGCTCCGTTGAGCCCCATATCCGTGATAGAACCAATTCCTATAATTATAAAACCCATATGAGATACAGAGGAATAGGCTATTCTTTTTTTTAAATTCCGTTGACCCATAGATGTTGAAGCTGCATAGATTATTTGCATTGCGCCCACTATTATCAACCAAGGAGAAAATAGAGAATGAGCATGAGGAAAAAATTCCATATTGATCCGAACTAATCCATACGCTCCCATTTTTAATAAGATTCCGGCTAGAAGCATACAAGTACTATAATGCGCTTCTCCGTGGGTATCTGGTAACCATGTATGTAGGGGTATGATTGGTAATTTGACAGCAAAAGCAAGAAAAAATCCACTATAAAATAATATTTCCAAGGCCGCGGGATAGGACTGATTAGCCAATATTTCAAAATTTAATGTTGGTTCAGTAGAACTATATAAACCGACACCCAGAACTCCCATTAAAAGAAAAATAGAACCCCCTGCCGTGTACAAAATAAATTTTGTAGCCGAATACAGGCGTTTTTTTCCTCCCCACATGGATACAAGTAGATAAACGGGAATTAATTCTAACTCCCACATGAGAAAAAAAAGTAAAAGATCTCGAGAAGAAAATAATCCTATTTGTCCACTGTACATTGCTAACATCAGGAAATGAAATAATCGAGAATCTCGAGTCACTGGCCAAGCCGCTAAAGTAGCTAAAGTAGTGATGAATCCCGTTAGTAAAATGGGTCCTATCGAGAGTCCATCTATTCCTAATCTCCAATGAAAATCCAAAAAAAGGATCCATTTATAATCCTCTATTAGTTGGATTAATGGGTCGTCTGATTGAAAATGATAGCAAAATGCATAAGTCGTTAGAAGAAGTTCTAAAATACACATACATATAGTATACCAACGTATTACTCTATTTCCCCTATGTGGAAGAAAAAAAATTAAGCAACCTGCAAATATTGGCAAAACCGCAATTATTGTTAAACAAGGAAAATGGTTCGTGGTAAAGACAAGATACGCTTGGGCCATAAAAATCCGTGCTCAATTGAATTTGATTTTGAGCACGGATTTTGTCGGTAAAAAAAAAAAGAAAAATGGATTCAAGTAGAGTTTTATGGAATGTATCAATAAGAATGTATCAATAAGCTAGACCCATACTGCGAGTTGTTTCATGCCATAAATAAACCCGAACACTCAAAAAATCCGTTGGACACGCGGATTCACACCTCTTACAACCAACGCAGTCTTCGGTCCTTGGGGCAGAAGCGATTTGTTTAGCTTTACATCCATCCCAAGGTATCATTTCTAATACATCGGTGGGGCACGCCCGGACACATTGGGTACATCCTATACATGTATCATAAATCTTTACTGAATGTGACATTGGATCTATCCATTTTGAACGTCATAAATTTTCGATCTAGTAAACTAACTTATAAATGAATCCTATAAGTTAGATACCGGACGAATCAATGAGTGATCATAATCAATTTTCTTCCAAATTTCTTTATCAAAAAGGACCAAAATACTTTGATTTCTTGTGTTTTTGCAACCACAATCATACCTTACAGGTCTCAAACCTATTAATTTGAACTTATTTCTAAATATTCAATTTTCCACCGGTACAATGAATACTATTTATTCAACAAGTTTGATTGGTTAATACGAGTTGATTTTTTGTTACGATAAATTGATGAAACAATAGCCGGTCCAATAGCTGCTTCAGCGGCTGCAATAGTTATAACAAAAATGGAAAAAATGTCTCCTCTTAATTGACGATTATCAAAAATATCAGAAAATGTTACAAAATTTATATTAACTGAATTTAATAGAAGTTCAAGGCACATAAGGGCTCTAACCATATTTCGACTTGTGATCAATCCATAGATACCAACAGAAAATAAATAGGCACTCAAAACAAGTATATGTTCGAGCATCATTAATCAACTCCTTATCAATTTTGATTCGTTTTAATCTGAACAATAATTGAATAGACTCGATTCTAACAAATAACAAATATGAAACAGGAAAATCGATTGGTAATAGATCGATATAAAACGAAAGCCTTTCTATTCGATTAAAAAAAAAAAGTAATTCAAATTAACAAATTATAGCTTTTGTGTTAGTTAATTCGATTTGAATTACTTGTTGATTTCTTATTGACGAGCTATAGAAATAGCACCTATTAAAGCGACTAAAAGGATTATTGAAATGAGTTCAAATGGAAGAAAAAAATCCGTTGCTAAATGAATTCCAATTTGTTGGCTATTACTTATCAAATCTTGTTCTAAAATATGATTTGATTTTGTAGTCCAGCTGATCCCATACCAGGCCGTATCTGGAATAGTAGTAATTAGTGAAATAAAAAGACTTGTACAAATCATTGAAGTAACCCCATCCCCAACGGTCCAAAGGTGAAAATCTTTGTAATATTCTGAACCATTCATAAACATCACAGCAAAAATTATTAAAACATTTATAGCTCCTACATAAATAAGGAGCTGCGCAGCAGCTACAAAATAGGAGTTCGATAGAATATAGAATAAGGATATACAAAAAAGAACCAATCCCAACGAAAAGGCCGAATAAATTGGATTCGGAAGTAATACTACTGCCAGACTTCCTAATATAAGACCCGATCCTAGAAAGACTAAAAGAAAATCGTGTATTGGTCCGGGTAAATCCATTTGATTTTATCAAAAAAATCGAAATATTTCATGTCTTTGTTGACCTGACCAGGAAAAAAGAAGTTATCCTTTTTTTTTTATTTTAACATATACATATTAATTTAATTGAATTTGAATGAATCGGGATGATTTGGATTGATGTAAATACAGGACTGCTTTTTTTTTGTTTCGAAAGCAAAGGTTAAAACTTTATCTTTATATTTTATATTATTACATTATTCGAATAGAAAGTCATTTTAAATGAAAATCAAGCCACGACCCTCACCAACTAACCGTTCTTCTGTATTCACCAAGCAAAAACCTGATCCCTTTAACTCCAAAAAATTTCAAAAGCTTTTTTTTTGAATTTATAAATGTTTTGTAAAGCGAGAGTTTTATACATTGTTGAGTTGAGGTCAATTCGAAGAAATTGTTCGAATTGTGTAATCTTCAATTATTGAGACCGGTAACCGACCTAAAGCAATTTGATTATAATTCAATTCATGACGATTATAAGTAGAAAGCTCATATTCTTCGGACATTGATAAACAATTTGTTGGACAATACTCAACACAATTACCACAAAATATACAAATTCCAAAATCAATACTGTAATTAAGTAATCGTTTCTTTCGAATATCCATTTGCAATTTCCAATCTACAACGGGTAAATCTATAGGACATACACGAACACATACTTCACAAGCAATGCATTTATCAAATTCAAAGTGGATTCGGCCTCGGAAACGTTCTGATGTAATCAATTTTTCGTAGGGGTATTGAATAGTTACAGGTAAACGATTTGCATGGGACAAGGTAATCACGAAACCTTGACCAATGTACCTGGCAGCTCGTATTGTTTGTTGACCAGAGTTCAAGAACCGAGTTAGCATAGGGAACATGTCGGAATATCTATAAATAAATTTACTCGTTTATTTCTCTTGTTTGAGACAAGTTATGAAGAATAGAATATTCTATTCCTTTACAGTGAAAGAAGTTGGAACGAAGTCGTTAATAATAGATTACCCAAAGAAATAGGTAAAAGAAATTTCCATCCAAGATTTAATAGTTGGTCCATTCTCAGTCTTGGTAAAGTCCATCTTGTTGCAATAGAAATGAATAAGAACAAATAAGTTTTAGCCAGTGTAATAAAGATACCGATTATTGTTCCAAAAACCTTCCCTCTTTGATTTATGTCAAATAACTCAGGATCAAATAGGTTTGGAATAGAAAGATTCCACCCCCCCAAGTAAAGAACTGTTACAAATAATGAAGAAATTAGTAGATTTAGATACGAAGCAACATAAAATAAGCCAAATTTTATACCTGAATATTCGGTTTGATAACCAGCTACTAATTCTTCTTCTGCTTCTGGTAAATCAAAAGGTAATCTCTCACACTCGGCTAGAGAAGAAATTAGAAAAATGATAAACCCTATAGGTTGACGCCACAAATTCCATCCCCAAAAACCATATTTGGATTGTGTTTCAACTATATCAACTGTACTTAAACTGTTAGATAATCATAGTCGACAATAACATCACTGCTTTCATCGCTATTACAGAACCGTACATGAGATTTTCACCTCATACGGCTCCTCATAGGTCACAAATCAATCTAAGAACCTTTCAAATTGGTAGGATCGATAGAGAATAAAACTCTTATCCTAAGGCCTAGAATTAGACTAATGGAATTCTGTCTGCTATATTTATAATTATAATAAAAAAGTGCTTCTGAATTGATCTCATATTTTAAGAATTTTCATTTTTCTTTTTTGATTAAAAACTTATCCTTGAATGAGAAAAAATACTTTTTAGAGGAATATCCCATAGATATTTCAACTTCTCGTTTTCGATTACGAAAAAGAATTTAGGCATTGCATAACAAGAATTGGATTTCGTTCCTATTCTCCTTTCTCAGAAAAGAGGTATTATTCGCATTATCAAAAGTAAAAGATTTCTTCGTTTTGATAGTTATTTACTTAATCGGTGGACAGGAACATACTCTGGGTCGAAATCGTGGGGAGTACTTCTTAAGAATTTCTACCAACTTAAAGCCCCAATTCGAATTATTTTTCTATAACAAAAATATCCTATTGGATAATTTTCAGAATCTCCATTACTAATCCTTTGTGTATCTTGGTCTTCCTAACCATCCACTCGTTTTTTTAATCTTTCATTAGGATAATACATCTATGCTATGGTAATAGTATAGAAAAAACCCATACAATTGATCTTTTAAACCCGCTTCAAGTCATCAGCCAATCTTGGGGTAAACAGCCTTGACTGCTTATGTTTACTTTCACTTAATTCTTATTCTTGTACGTAGGAAATGAGATTTCATTCTTTTAACAGCAAGTTTGTAAGCCGTTTTATTTCACTCATAGAACTATCTGGTTTAATTCATCAACTCAATGATGAATAAAAAAATCGATATTCAAATCATTTGACTTTACTTGTTAGAAAGAAAAGAAATGGGGGAATTTTTATGTCTCACCGAATCACACGTAGAGATATTGATAATACACATAGAGTTAATGGTATTTCATAACTAATTGATTGAGCAGCAGCCCTTAATCCACCTAAAAAGGAATATTTATTATTTGATCCATATCCTGACATAAGCAATCCAACGGGAGCAAGACTTGAAATGGCGATCCATAAAAAAACACCAATACTAAGATCAGCTAGAATAAAGCGACAACTAAAGGGAATTATTGAATAACTTAGTAAAATGGATATGACTGCTATGGATGGACCAATACTGAATAAACGAGTATCTCCTCTAGATGGAAGAATATTTTCTTTGAAAAGTAGTTTTGTACCGTCGGCTAAAGCTTGAAGAATTCCCAAAGGCCCCGCGTATTCGGGTCCAATACGTTGCTGTATCCCTGCGGATATTTCTCTTTCTAACCAAACAATTACTAGAACACCCAGTGTGATTCCTAATACAAGAATGAAAATAGGGACAAGCATCCCTATGATTCCATAAAATTCTTTTAAGGATTCCAATCTGGAAAAAGAATGGATAACTTCTATTTCTATTATATCAATTATCATTTCAACGATCAACTTCTCCCATAATGATATCTATACTACCTAGTATCGTCATAATATCAGCCAATTTCATTCTTTTAACTAACTGCGGAAGAATTTGCAAGTTGATAAACCCCGGCGGTCGGATTTTCCATCGCCAAGGAAAAACACTCTGATCTCCGATCAGAAAAATTCCCAATTCTCCTTTTGGTGCTTCGACTCTTACATAAAGTTCTTGCTTGGACAATTCAAAAGTGGGAGAAGGCTTTTTACTAATAAATCGATATTCAAAATCATTCCATTCAGGGTCTTTTATTCTATCAAAGCGCCGGCTTTCTAAATTCTCATACGGCCCCCCTGGAATTCCTTCCAAGGCTTGTTGGATTATTTTTATGGATTCTGTCATTTCACTAATTCGTACTAAATAACGAGCTAATGAATCCCCTTCTTTTTGCCATTGAATCTCCCAATCAAATTCGTCATAACACTCATAACGATCAACTTTACGAAGATCCCATTGTATTCCGGAAGCTCGTAGCATTGGCCCCGATAAACCCCAATTTAGTGCTTCTTCTCCGCCAATAATACCTACGCCTTCCACTCGTTCTAAAAAAATAGGATTTCGGGTAATAAGCTTTTGATATTCAGCAACCCCAGTTAAAAAATAATCGCAAAAATCCAAACATTTATCTACCCATCCATAAGGTAGATCAGCAGCGACCCCTCCGATACGAAAATAATTATGCATCATGCGCATACCGGTAGCAGCCTCGAATAGGTCATATATCAATTCTCGTTCTCGAAAAATATAGAAAAAGGGGGTCTGTGCCCCAATATCTGCCATAAAAGGGCCAAGCCATAACAAATGGGAAGCGATACGACTCAACTCCAGCATAATAGCTCTAATATAGCTAGCCCTTTTAGGTACTTGAATATTGCCTAGCTGTTCAGGTCCATTTACAGTTATTGCTTCTGTAAACATGGTAGCTAAATAATCCCAACGTGTTACATAAGGCAAATATTGTATAATTGTTCGATTTTCCGCAATTTTCTCCATTCCTCTATGTAAATAACCTAATATAGGTTCACAGTCAATAACATCTTCACCATCGAGAGTAACGATCAGTCGAAGAACACCATGCATTGATGGGTGGTGAGGCCCCATATTCACTATCATAAGGTCATTTCTTGTAATTGGTGTAATCATAAGTTTTTCCCGAGTCAGTCTTCCATGCATTTCTGAAAGTAAAAAGAAGTTCATTCAAATTTAAATGACTAAGCTCATCAAATGGTATCGTGCTTCAAATTAACGCGTTTTTATTTCTCGAATATCCAACTCATCAATTAATTCTTTATAGCGTCCTCTCCTTCTTTTTGACAAATAGGCTAGTAGTCGTTGACGTTTTCCCAAAATTTTGCGCAAACCTCTCTGAGATGAAAAGTCTTTTTTGTGCAATTCCAAATGTGAAGTAAGTCTCCTTATCTTCGTGGTGAAACTGAATACTTGAAATTCAACAGACCCTTTATTTTCTTCGTTTTCTTTTTGAGAAATAATCGAAATTACTGAATTTTTTACCATAAAAAAATGCTCCTTTTTCCTTGTCCAGATATGGATTTTACCGATCAGTAATAATAATGCTATTAGTTTTTATGTGGTATATACAATAATTTAATGCAAATAACTCCTAATTTTCTGAATTCAGACCAATCAATCAAATTTGAAATTCTATTTAGATAGGAATAGAAAACGATTGGTACATTTTCGCATCGAAAAATTTAGACCTAAAATTCAGAAGTTTCTGTTAATTCATTTCGAGATTTAATTGAGATATTAGTCAAAGTCATTTCATATTGGATACTCGAATCAGATGTGAGATAAGAAAAGCGCATGATCTGTCTATTTGTTTACTTTCATATACCCTAGAAATTCTATTTTCTATTCTAGGGTATATAGAAATAGGATCTAGGATATATAGAAAAAGTGTATTATTCACAGAATTTCAATCACGGATACAGATGTATTCTTAACATACTGAAACGACTGCCATTATTGGTATCAAACCAATAACGATTCATACAAGCTAAATCTTCTAATCGATAATTAGGCCAAAGAAAGAGCTTTAATTTCATTAATTTATTTTTCTCTCTATTAATATTGTCATGTGAAACTTGGATGCTGTTTGTTACGTTCTTTTCATTCCAAAATACTAGATTTCTATCTATAGAATTTATATTCTTTGAATTGAAACAAATTAGAATTCTCACTTTTCTACGACGTTTAAACGATAAAATATTTTCCGGAACAAGTAAATAAAAATGCTTTTTGTCTCTATTTGCGGTTATTCTTTGATGTGGTAAAATAGTTTCATCCAAATTTTTCTTAGAAACATATCTTTGCTCTTGATATTTTTGATTAATTTGATGCTTACTCTTATGAAGCAACGAAATACCTATGGTTTGGTACATAATAAATTGTCCGTCTTTTTTGCCAGACAGACGAAGTGGTTGTACAATCAATACTCCTTTCTTCATCAACTCTGAGAGAGTCAAATTCTTTTGAATCAACATTATATCCAAACTCATTTCTCTCTTTTGAATGGAGGATATAGTAATTTTTCTTGGATCTATCAGTCTAAGCAGGAGACAATAGATCTTGATATTATTGATCATTCTTTGATTCAAAGTTGCGTCCCATCTCAATTGAAAAAGCAAATAATGTTTCAGGAAGAAATCGAGTTCTGCTTCTGTATTGCTTTTGTATTGTTTTTTCTTTTTCCCCTTTTTCATGTCCGAGCTTGCATAATTTTCTTCAATATCTTTTTGTTGTGAGAAAACAGATCCGCGATCTCCTTGGCTTATGGGTTCTTCTTCATTTCGATGCTTTTTATTCGATGCTATCAACAAATTTCTCTTTTTCTTTTCATTAATATTTATATTTTTACTGCTATTTAAATTTAAAAGAAGTAATTTGCTTGGTATAAACCAAGGTTTCATTTTATATGCCTTATAAAGTAACACAAATTCTGGGAAGAGCCAAAACTCCAGATCCGATATAGGACCCTTTAGCCTTTTTTCATTCATTCCCATCCAATCAAAAAACCCTTTGTGGGAATTTTGTGAATTGGTTTCTGGAATCATAAGATATAAAATAGTTTTTTTAGAAATTATTTGAGAGTTGTTAGTACGAATGTGCGCATTTTGATACCTATTGGTATCAATTAGGATCCAGGCCTCAATATCGACTTTTTGTCTAAGATAAAAATTGAAAATTTTCCAAGCAAAATATTTTCTATCAGCTGGTTTTTCCATATATGGAATATCAACCTGCCCTAGATCATTTGGAATAGGGATGTTCCTCCGTATATCAAAAAGGTTTGTTTTAGACCTGTTATAAGTATAAGAAATTTCTTGCTTCTTATTTCCTTGAAAGGGAGGTCTATAAAAAAAGCATTCCGGTTTATTTTCATAATTAATAAATTTATATGATAAAAGATTATATCTATAGTATTTTCGAAAATTATCTTTTTCAGTAGATAATAAATATACTTCAGATTTTTTTTTGGAACCAACTAACAGGTCTTTTTCATATGAATGCTGCTTGCTAAAATTTGCCTTTTTGGCTATACAACGCTGGCGAACTCTATTTCGCCATTTTTCTGGTATTAATTTCGACCATCTGATCTGAGATAAATGGTATTGAAAATGCCCTTTTAACCAGTTTTTCCATTTATTAGTTTCATAGCGCGGAAGTTTCTTATTTGCTAATTTCGAATGATCCATTCCTTGTCTTTCAAAAGAATCCTTTATTTTAGACTTAAGAAAAGGGGGTATTCTTTGATTTTGATATTGAACAACAGATCTTACCGAGTTACTAATTTTTATTTGTGATAATTTGTAAAATACATATGCTTGTGACATGTAGGATAAGTCATAAAAAATACGTGAAGTTTCTTTAATATTTCGAATCTTATCAAGTGGCTTTTTTATAGCCGAAATAAACGAAATTGGAGTTTTCTTTTTTGTATTAATTGTTGCTTGTTTTCTTTCATTATTGTAAATAAATTTATCAATAAATTGATTTGTTAATTTAATAAAAAATTCTGTATTTATTCTGGGAATATTAATGATAGATACAAATATATCTGTATAGATTTTTTCAATGAAAATTTTTAAAAGGGAGGGTAATTTACAGATTAATCGAGCATTTCTTCTTTTTAATATTTGCCATTTTTCAAATCTTTTAGCATTAGAATTTGTTTTGTTAGGACTAAGATTTTTTATTCTTGGAGTTACTTTTTTTTTCTCTTTTGAGATTTTTTCTAGTTGATTTCGGATTGTACTTGTTCTATCAGTGACATCTTTCGTTTTTTTTTCTGTCAATGGAGAATTTGTCCAACTCGGAGATGCAATTTGACTAAATGATTCGTGAATTATCTCATTGCTTATCATGGAATCTTTTTCTTCTTTAAGTTCGTTCGATTTATATACTTCTCTTAATCTAAACAATAGAATTGGATTTACTTTTGAAAGTTCTTTTATTATTTTTTTTATAAAAAAAATACCTCCGAAAACCCATTTTTTGATTTCTTTTGAAACCTTTGGAAGTAATTTGGTTTTTTCTTTGAAAACTGTTAGAACTCGCAAATACTTCTTTTTTAATTTTTCAATTTGTTTTTTGAATTCCTTAAAAATGGGTTTAAAAAAAGAAGGACGTTTTCGGGGCGGACCAAAAGGAAGTTCTGCTTCCATTCCCCAAATTGTTAAAAAACAAAAATCATCTTTTTCTTTTTTCTTTTTCATTAGATCTTTCTGCGAGGATCGTAGTTTGGATTTGCGCCAAGGTTTCAGACAGAACGGAAACAATATTTTTATCTGAATACCATCTGTCAACCAATTTTTTGGAAATTCTGTTTCGGATAATGGAACCCCATTATAGGTACATTTAAGATGTACCTCTCTATTCCATTCCTGGAAATCCTCAGCCCATTCAGGAAGTTCGAATAGGAGTATACGGCCAATATTTTTTGTAATTATTAATAAAGGTAATAGAATACTTTTTCTAAAAATAGATTGAGTTAGTAACATACAACCTCTTATTACTTGCGCAAGTGGACTGCTATCCCAGGCCTCTGCTATCTCTATTCGAACTTTTTCCTTTCTTTTGTTCTTTTCTTTTTTTTCTTCTCTTTTTGTTTGTTCTTTTGTATACTCTACCGTTTTGAATGCTTCTCCCTTACCCACCCAATTTCGAAAAAAAAGTTTAATCAATCCGGAGATATCAAAAGAAAAAAGAGGGAATTTTTGTAGTCTTTCAAAAAAAAGGAGGGAATGCACATTTGCTTGAAACAATTCTGAAATAACTATTTTACGTCTTTGAGCTCGCATAGAACCTTTGATTATATTCCGCCGAAAGTCTGATTGTTGTGAATAACGTATCAAAGCCACTTCGTCGATTTCATCGGGCATATTAGTATCCGTAATATTAGAATCACTATTCTCCCTGTTAGCAGTAAAAATTACTACACGTTTGCCCTTTCTTGAACGAATTTGATGATCTATTGGTACGTTTTCTTGATATTCTCCTGATTGTTGTTCGAAATCGGTAATTAATTTGTA